AAATATGAATAGAACAAGAGAGGAGAGCGAATAGCAGAGAAAAGATTATACAAAGCTCTCTACAAGTAATCTACACCTTCCTTTTATATATATTCTTTTTTATATATTTTATTTCATTAATTTTTCATTAATTGAATTTCGTTTGGTGATTAAGGGTAAGTTCCGTAAAAACCCCCGCTTTCTTTGAAATATCATGTACAGTTCCTGTAGGCTGAGCGCCTTTTTCAAGGAAATATAGAATAGCAGGAACATTTAAATAGGTTTGATTCTTTATCGGATCATAAAAACCCACTTTCCGAAGATCTCTTCCCTCTCGTCGGGATCGAACATCAATTGCAACGATTCGATAAATGGCTCATTGGGATAGATGAACAATACCCCCCCTAGAAACGTATAAGAAGTTTTCTCCTCGTACGGCTCAAGAAAATTGGAAATTATATCTTATATCTATGTATAGAATAATAATGTCAAATATAGCCATAAAATCATCAAACCAACTAGACTATGATTTAAGTACTTATTCTTTCCCCTACCGAAAAAAAAATTATTCGTATTTTAAATTTGTACCCTCATAACTCAAGTTGTATAACTCTCAAATAACTAAAGGAAACCTTTTAAGTATTTGATTTATTGAGTGGTCTCTAACCCCTTGTTTGTCTGTCTCTTTTAGAATCTATTTTGATTCTGATCTAGTTGTTGAGACAATCGAAAATGGTATTTCCTTGTTCCAGGATCCTTTATCTTTGCCTTGAATCATTGGGTTTAGACATTACTTCGGTGATTTTGAATCGTTTCAAAATGGCAGCAACATACCCTTTTTTATGATTTCTTTCTATCAAAGAATCATATGACTGAGTGATTCTTGTGTAATACACTTTTGATTTGATCGAAAAAGTTTTACCAATTCAAAAAAAAGTGACTTTTGAATTTTAAACTTGCTTGAATTGGATCCTTTCGATTTATATATGGAAAATTTATTTACAAATATATTTACGAAGTTGTCACAATTTATTGATTAATACTAACCCTAGATTCTTGCCTCCGAGAAATGAATCAATACTTTTTACTCGAGCTCCATCATGTATGATTTACATCANNNCCCCCCCCAAAAAAAATGAGAGTTCTAGTGAAACAGAAGAAACGATGTCGAGTCAAGAGCACTTTCATTCCTCTATAATTCCTGTATAATAAAAAATGGTGGATGTAAGAACCCACAACGGATCGTGTCCTTCAAGTCGCACGTTGCTTTCTACCACATCGTTTTAAACGAAGTTTTACCATAACATTCCTTTAGTTTGGAACCAGTATGTAATTGATTCAATTATGGAATCATGAATAGTCATTGGTTCGGTCGGTACATAGTAATCTATACTTTTTCTTTCTATATGAAATATGAATGGCTAGGTTCTGACTAAGTCTCAGAACGAATTAAATTTAATCCCCAATACCCGATACATATATTTTATTTCATTTTATTTATTTATTTAATATAATAAATATAAATACCACAAATAAAATAAAAAAATAAAATTTCTTTTTGAATCTGCATCTTCAAGTAACTTGATAGTGATAGGACAAATTTACCAATTTCACACTTCTTCGAGTACTACGAACTCATAAGAAATCATCAAAAAGATTTAAGTGATTGAAAAATTTCCGGCTTCGAGATCATTATTTGAATAACATTCTAAAGTAAGGACCACATTCTAGCATCCTAGACTAAATCCATATTTGTATTAAAACATCAATGATTAAAAAACTAGATAGCTAAAAAATCCAATTTCTTTTTTTAGTGAAATATGAAATAGTGGATAAAGACTGGTGTAAGGTAAGGTTGTTGTTTTTTCATACTGGCTGCTAAAATAGGAATCGAAATAACAATAATATGGGACCCCCATACAGATAGACTAAAAAACTTTTACTGAAAAAAATTGTTACTGAAAGGAATTATAGATATTCTAGGTTAAATATTTAACATTTAGGGATCACAAATAGATTCAATTACATCTGCGTGTTATTTGAACACGATTCAATTGGTGAAAAAGATATGATTCAGAGAAGAATTATTAAGAATCCTAATAAAACTTTTCCAATCCAATATTATACTCTTAATATTATACTCTTAAACAGAAGGGTATTTTAAAAGGCAATCTTTTTTCTGATATATAGCATTCATTATATATATTATAATGCTATAATGGGTTGGGTGTGCTCTGGGACGGAAGGATTCGAACCTCCGAATAGCGGGACCAAAACCCGTTGCCTTACCACTTGGCTACGCCCCATTTCTATTCGACCCTAATAAACACTAATATTGGTATTGGTTGTTCGTCAACTCCAGCATAAATATCTATAAAATAGGTAGATTGTTGCTAGAATTTTAATACGGGTCGATATAGAATTAAACTGAATTTATTGATCATTACATAGAATTCAATTAAGATATTGTATGAAAGTATGATTTAATCTATTCTCTTTTGATTTGAGAATTGAAGGATTTTTGATTGGGGGAGTTCAAAGAAGGTTTTTGGGGTCTATCTTATTTAGTTTTATTCATTTTCCCTTCTATCAATAACTCAACTTATTAATAACTCAATCAAAATAAATACAATTATCTTCAATAACAAAAATAACAAAATGTTTGTTATGCTTAATATATTTAGTTTGATCTGGATCTGTCTTAATTCTGCCCTTTGTTCAAGCGGTTTTTTCGTTGCCAAATTACCGGAGGCCTACGCTTTTTTGAATCCAATCGTAGATATTATGCCAGTAATACCTGTGCTATTTTTGCTCTTAGCTTTTGTTTGGCAAGCTGCTGTAAGTTTTCGATGAGATCTTTAATAATGTCCTAGGCAAATCCATGATTGATTCGAAAAAAAAAATTCTAACATAACACTTGATAAGATTAGATAAGTTTTAGAGTATGAACTCCCGATTCAAATATTGGAATTCTTGTACAGCCGCGCTAAATCTGGATCAACCCATTTCCTTATTCTGACCTTTTTCCGTTGAAAGACCTTATTGGAGTACTCACAATGTCTAATTGTGGGTATGAAAGAAAATTTTTGGTAATGAAAAACTCCACTTTTATTAAAAATATTACAAATGCATTTTTTGATAATTTCGTTTTCTATTTCTAAAAAAAAAAAACTTTATTTCTTGGTGTCAAAATACAAAATAAAAATAGTAGGGTATGCGGTCTAAAATAAAAATAGCGAATCTATTCTCTTTTTTCCTAAAAAAGAATTTTGGAGATTGTGTAATGCTTACTCTCAAACTATTTGTTTACACGGTAGTAATATTCTTTGTTTCTCTCTTTATCTTCGGATTCCTATCTAATGATCCAGGGCGTAATCCTGGACGTGAAGAATAAAAAAGAAATAAGGTTTTTCTTCCTTGATTTTAAAACATTCTTAGCTTAGTAGGATTTTATCTATTCCAATCGGACTCGCGATAAATTCGAAAGAAAATAAAAAGGTATCGATGAAAACGGAAAGAGAGGGATTCGAACCCTCGGTACGAAAAACTCGTACAACGGATTAGCAATCCGACGCTTTAGTCCACTCAGCCATCTCTCCCCCAATTGAAAGGGGTTAATTACTATGTTACATCACAAAAAAAAGGCTTGAAAAAAAAGCCCTTATTTTTTCTTTTCTTCATTTTTATTTGTTTTATATTTGTTTTAATTATTTAATGTTTATATATTTCTTTTTATGTATTATTTATTATATTATTTATATGTTACTATATCATATATTTTTTTTTATTTTTATATATTAATACATATTATATTAATATATGTTATTTTTGTATGTTAATATATATGTTATATTAGATTTGTTAGATTATTAGAATTTTAGATTATTAGAATTCTGTATTTTATATTTTTCTATTTCTTTTTTGAGTATTTTTTATTATTTTATTCATTTTATTATATTATGTGTAATATAGAACAGATATAATAAATTATACAATAGATATAGAATGATAATGATATAAAACTAAATGGAATTTAGTTTAGATAAAATAAAAGCATTTATGTTTATATTTTATGTAAAAAATATGAATATATTTATATGTTTATATGTTTATATAAAAAATATGAATATATATAAATATATTATATATACATATATAAAGAAGAATATATAAAGAATATAAAGAAAGGGCTTGAAAGAGATATCACCAATCCAACCTACAATAGTTCAATACATAAATCCAATATAAATTATAAATGAAATAAATATAAAAAATCCAATATAAATAAAATCTAGAAATGGAATCTTTATTTGTTGATATATTTAATATAGATTTGTTTAATTAATATATGTTTAATATATAAATATATAAATTCCATATAATATAGAAATCGAAAAAAGACAAAATAATAAATAAAAAAAAAACTCTTTGATTTCGTCCGAAAGGGCCTTTTATTTCCACGGCTTGGCCTGGTCAGTACCTAGCCGGGCCGGGCCTTTTTTGTTCAATCGTAATAAAATTTTGTATTTTATTTGAAAACAATTCATTTGAAAACAAAAAGGCTTGTTATTGAAACAACAAAAGTCATAAAAAGAACAATTTAGGTATAGAATCAAAGCGTGATTTCCGATTTTAATTTCTTATCTTCTTTATTTTTTTTGGCTTAAATTAAGTAGTTTTGTCGAGACCTATCTGTCGAAAACCTCCAGAAAAAGAAAAAACTTCTTATTTAGTTATTTTTGAGTTATTTATTATTTGAATAAATGAATAAATAAGTCCTCTTTTTCTACTCTCATTAGGTCCTCTAACAAAACACGTCAAGGCTCTCATTTTAATGATTCTTTTATGATCCTATCTTTTGATTACGCCCGAGTTTCTTGTTCGACAAAAAGTCCATTTATATACAATAATCGGATTGGAGCGGGTATAGTTTAGTGGTAAAAGTGTGATTCGTTCTATTAACCCCCAAATAGTTAAGGGGTCCTCGGTTTGATTAATATTCCATTCCGATCAAAAACTTT